TATATGGTTCTCGTCGCAGGTGGAAGTAGGTGAAGAACCCTTGGCTTTAGGTACCCGAACCGGACCCTGAACTAGCGGAAAGGAAGAAATGAAAGGAGGCTTTATAGATCTGATCCACGTGATGGTCTTCAAAGAAGAAAGATAAAAAGGTAGGCCCCTGGTCAATGATTGTTCTATGAGAAAGAGCTTAAGGCGCTCCCCCTGCGTCCAAGACCAATAGAGCTTTTTAGGGCAGACTTTTCTTTGACATTAGAGTAGAGCTTTAAAGCCAACCGGAAAGAAAAAAAGAGGATTGCGTAACGATGCTTAACACATGCATGTCGGTGAGGCAGAAGTAGGCATGATAGGAGAGAGAAATGGGATAGAAAGCCAGAAAAGGGATCTTGCCAGCGGTGCACAAATTCCTTTTTTTCTCTAAAGATTTCCGAATCTCAACATAGAGCTTTTTGCCCAAAGTAGTCGAAGATCAATAAAAAACCCGGGGTTTTGTTACATCAAGAATCAAGAAAGGTCTTAAGACATACAAGTTAGTGAGAAAGAGTGTGAAGATTAGGAGAGAGGATCCTTTGTCCAAAATGAACATATCAAACCTGGCCAAGAAAACCCTGATAAAGGAATTGCTTATATAGACTGCACAAGAATCATAGCACTCTTCTCTCGCTTTCTGCTCTCCCCTGACATAGGTGCCTAGTGGTAGACTAGAGGGGGACTTCTAAAAAGGTCAGAAAGGCCAGTTGCGCTAAGAAAAAGGAGCCTTCGGTGACAGCAGCTAAATACAACCCATAAGGGGGCAAAGCAAAGAAGTAGCCTTTCATCCCCTTTGTGCAAGGCTTTCTCTCAGGCCTACTTCCGATTCCAGCCGTGCCGAGGAAAGGGCTTGAGCAAAGGCGTCTTGGAGGAGAAGAAGTGGGGGGGCGGGCTATGAAGAGAGATGAGTCAAAAAGAATCGTTCGGGAGTCGAAAGCATTTCAATAGATCTTGCCTGTCATTTCCAGATTCAGAGATTTCTTTGATGGTTCAGTGTACATGTCTAAGCAAGACTCGACCGCATCGCCTGAGCCTGTTCACTTACAGTCAAATTCAGAGTCAGAAAAAGAAAGAGGCAGAATAGACGCCATTTTCTCTGTAGACAAAGAAGGTTGCATGGGCTTAAAGAAAACTCGCCTTCCGGTGGAGCTGGATCCTAAGCGAAACTTTCCGTCAAGCATTCCTCCTGCCATTTGGCTATGGGAGATAGGATTGATGATCTTCCAAATCTTATGCACTAGAAGCACTTTTGTCTCACAAGATCTATGACATCTATACGGAGACCGGGATAGTGGTCCGGAAGAATAAACACTTCTTTCACGTCAAGGGGCACAAACTTCCTTCTTTTTGCTTAGGTAGGGGCTAGAGCACAACGCGACTTCCTTTCAATAGGACTCTGTCTTTTTTTTCATTGGGGCTTTGTGCTTTGATTCGATTTATTCCTTTTTCTCAGGAAGAATTCATTGAACTACATACCTCTAAGATGGGCTATTCTCTTAATTCAAGATTGGAATGGAATAAAGAACTAGCGCGAATGGCCTACTTGCTCGTGGAATAAAAGCATTCTTTTGAGTATCCCATAAGAAAAGAGAAAGAGCCCGTCGGCAAAGAAAGTGTAGCTCGATCTCGGCCCAAGCATACAAGAGTCTATCCCCTTGCTACCAGCAAAGACGGAGCGGCATCCAGTCGACCCTAGCCATTCCAAGACAAAGATAAAGGGCGAAAGAAAGAACTAGGTAGCACTAGATATTTCCCAGTCTACTCCAAAGTCCTAGCAGTCAACTTATGGAATGCTCTTTATGGAATCTCTTATTATTTCAGAAAGGTGTGGAGGAGAGAAGAAGGTGCATTTGAAAAGGCCCTATCGCGAATAAACTGGAAAGGGAAGTCTCCTTAGATCCATCTATAGATGAGTGGAATGCTTTAGTTAGATAGAAGGCTGGCTCATTCCCTATCCGCGGTCCCTCTACTAGACGCCTAAAGAAGACCTTCTAGGCCAACAAAGCTTCAGCAGATCTTCTCCAAGAACTTGCCCTTTAACTTATGCCAAGGCCACCTGCACCCAGAACCGAATAGGATGAATCTAGACTTGGTTGAGGACTAGCGGTTGGAGATCCATGGAATTCGATAGACCAATCATCCAGTACATTTTAGAGATGCAAGGGAAGAAACCTGCCCCTTTGGCTAATTGTACTGGAACAAGGATGAGCTTGAAAGATAGAGAAGGAATGGGAAAAAGTCACTTATAGAATCTATTTACGGGGACTATGAGAGTACGAGCTGGCAAAAGACTCTTTGGAATTGGTTGGCATGCTTGGTTGAGGAAAAAGACTTTTTGCTTCCTGCCATGTATCTTTCCTAAGAAGTAGTCCGTTTTCTCTTGCTGCTTACCGGGTTGTAAACACCAGCACTACCAAACCTAGCGCATAGTCTTCAAATAGAAGAAAGAAAGCTAAGAGGAGAGGGAAATAGCTTGTCTATTTCAGACGATGGAAAGGGGCTAAGGTATGTGTAAGCATGAAAGAAAGTGTGACCCTAGTGGATTTTGGCACAATCTTTTTCTTTTACAGAAACTTCCAGTAGCACAGTCGATAAAATGGCAGAAAGAAAGATCTATTCAACTCTCCCTACAAAAGAAGTTCGCTAGGCCCTTACTTCGACAATTCAATTCGATAGATAGTAGGAAGAAGGGATTCCATTCTATTCCGATATTGGTCCAAGCGAACCGAACTCCACGGATTTCTAGTTCATTCGCTCAGTCACTCCGTTCTCTTATAGCAGCCTTACTTCCCTCAATTTCCTTCTCTGCCTCCCTAGTGAAATTTTTCTAGCTCCCGGAACAGTCGAAGAATTTGGGGCTCTGTAATAGACCTGAAAATAGTCCAAGGCCTTTATTCAAGGTTATGAATTATGCTTACTTAGCACCTACAAGAGAAGTAATTTTGACCAAAGTGTCCGGTAGATCTTTAGCATCATCCCCGGCATTTGGGCCGGAAGTGCCAAAGACATCTACTTGGATCAGAAAAAGATCGGGAGAACCAAAAATGTAGGAGAAAGAAGGAGTCCTTTTGCTCAAGCCTATAGGGTGATTTGCTAATGATATGCGTTTTGCTCGGGTCTTACTTTCCCCTCTCTCCAAACTCTACGAGAGCCCTTTAATTAGACCAATCCCTTAAGGTAAGGCCCCATGCGCTGGAGAGTTGCAATGGCTCGTATAGGAGCAGTCTTAGCATGTGCTATGCAGGCAGGATCCTAGCTAGTAGTAGCCATATCGATGAATCAACCAACCTATCTTCATCCCCTATGTCTGGACGACCGAACTAGCGGATGGGAGGCCTTACCTGGTGAACTGCCTTCCTTACCTTAGGCTTTACGAGGACTCATTTTTTGACTTCTCCTTTTAGGCAGTTCTCTCTCTGAGTTACGGCAAAAGTAGTTCGGTAAGCCTCGTTCTGGTGCAAGGTTCTCTTTTAAGTAATTACTGAGGATAGCACTCTATTTAAGTAAGCTCATCGCTCTATCAAGGAAGTTAGGAGCTTAAGAAAAAGTTCAAAGTAAGCAAGGTTGTCAGCGAGTAAGGAAAAGAAAAGGTAGGCTTAGAACCAGTATACCCTATCTTGTATCCAGTAGTTAGTCAGCCTATGAAAAGAATGCTTTGGAATTGTATAAGAGCAGGCAGTGATGCGAGGACTCTCAGGGACCTACTTAAGTCTACGATCACTCGGATAGGACCAAACCTTTTATTCCCCTAGCAGCGGTTATGTCTCAAACCACCGGCAACGGGTTGAGCTCCTACGATCACACCTTCTCTTGCAAACATAGCACTGGATGGAAGGTATGCTTCACCGACCTCGTTTAACACCATGCTTCCTCCGAAGCTTTCATCTGAGTAGTCACTACGCCCTACCCTATCGCTGAGTCTTTGGAAGTGGTTTCACTCCTTTATAGGTCGGAACTCTGGAACCTAAAGACTTTCTCAATCAGACAGGATAGATGGATTGAGTGCGCGTTGCCTTGATTTGAGGTGAACTCCTTTTCCTCTTCTTCCGGACCGGACCCTTCCATGTGAGAAGCAGGAAGTCGAGTTATTGATGAATGAGAATCTAATGTCTTATTAAACCTTTAGGAGCGATCTGTTCATCCAACTCGAAATATCGTAAGTAAGAGAAGACCTTTTCTGCAAAAGCGGAAGAAGAGTACGTTTCTAAGTCAATCTATCTTCCGAGAGCCAATCGAGAAAACGGAAATAGACATTCTTTCTCTTTTTGGCTCAGCAAAAGAGTAAGCCGTCGATGTCAACTTTCTTCAGGTGACCAATCCAGGAGCATCTTCGTTAGTCTTCTTTCTCCCTTTCTGTCCGTTGGTCAACAACCAACAAAAGTTCTCTTGGGGGTGTTACTACAAAAATTCTTTACTCAGTTAGAGTAAGAGAATAAGAACTGCAACATGAGCAATCAAATGATGACCTGGGAAAGTCGTATATTAAGGGAGTCGGTAGTTTCCGGTTCAGCGTCCCACCATAGTAGAATGCTTGATCCGTCGGCAACGCAGGGCGTCGGCATACTAGAGGGTATCCCCCTCTTTCAAATGCAAAATGCGAGGGACATAATACCGCATCCTACTGACATAGAATCCTCTACTGTTTACATCCCGAGTGACTTTGCGGACCCGGCGACAAATTGGTCATTGACCCGTTTAAATCATTTCTTAATTAATATGAAACATGATTTTTTCGGCGGCGTCCCGCGACCGAACTATATTGAGAGTCTACAACGGGAATTACACGAAATGAAAGGAGAATCACTCAAGTCTGCACTAGACTCTATATTTAATAGGGAGTTCGATAATTTAGGTAATTGGTATAATTCTTTTTTTTATAATCAATATGGGGTCCCCAGCCCTATTGATTTTCATCGATGGTACGCGGATTGGTGTAATGCGCGTTCTCTTAAGGCTTTTCTCGACATCCCAAG